GACTTGATCTTGGTACCAACCCATAACGATCAAAGTCGAATCGCGAGCCTATTAATGAAGCAAATTCAATGAAACAGCAACTGGTACCATATAGAAGCGGCCATAAACTGGAGAGTCTTGACCAATTCGAAAGATCATTCGATGTAGTTGAAATAACTGAATTGGGGGTTGTTTGGTCAAGTAACGGAAACTCAATCAAATTCATAACTGTCTCAATGTAATTTTTTCCTTCCTTTTTTTTTTTATTGTCTGAATACTCAGTTAAGACCATTCCAACGCTCCCTTTCGCCATGCATAAACTGAACCCACAATTGGGATAAGCACGAAAATTAAAGCTTCGATAAATACAGATACACCCAATACATCGAAACTCATTGCCCATGGATAAAGAAAGACCGTTTCAACATCAAAAACAACAAAAACTAGAGCAAACATGTAATAGCGGATTCGGAATTGTAACCAAGCGTCTCCCATAGGTTCTATGCCCGATTCATAACTAGAGAGCTTCTCTGGTCCTTTACTAACCGGGGCTAAAACTCCTGAAATTACAAATGCCAAGATAGGAATAACGCTTGATATTATTAGAAATGCCCATAAAATATCATATTCGTGAAGCAGAAACATAAATGTACTCCTATTAATGTGGAATATGCTTAATTATTCGAGTTGGCATTGTCAATTCATCCAGAACTTGTTTTCCTAGGTGAAACAAGAATTTATTTTAATCAAATCAAAGTGTATAGTTCAGAGTTTGTTTGCTGCGTGGCATGTCTTGTTTAGAGATTCATCCAACGGAATCGGGATTCCGTTTTTGATTTTGATTCTATTTAGATATGGTGTAGAAATAAGGCGCTCTTACACAAACAAAACTCTCTCACTTTGTCTCGCTTTCTCTATTCTCTATAAAAAAATAGATATAAGATTAAAAAATATTAAATAAAAAAATTCTAAATAATAAAAATAATTTAATTAAATACTAAAATATACTAATCTAACCTAATAGAATATTCTATTACTAATGTAATCTAATGAATAGTAATACTATAACTATATTTCATAATTCTGAAACGTAATACTATGTTTTTGTTTTTTTCTTGATATTTCCTTATATTTATTTCTTTGTATTTTATATTTAGAAATATATATTTCTTATATAAATTATATGTAAATATATAATTTATGTAATGTATAAATAATAAAATGAAATAAGATAATGAAATATTATCAAAAAATAATATCAAACATAACATAGTTATTATCAAAACCAATAATTTTTGGGGGGTAAAAAATGTCTAGGGATTTCTAACATATTCGAAGTATTCTTTTCATTAAAATCCAGGTAAAGGATCGTCGTTGTTTCTATTGATTTTATACAAATACGAATACGTAAACACAATCTAATGCATCGAACGATTATATTTTCTTTATTTTTCTTGTCCTAGATTTGACACATACTGATCTGATTAGATCCATTGGAATGAATTATTGTTTTTATTTTCAGGTACCTATGTATTTACATGAATATGTGGTAATGCTTTCATTTCATTTCTATGAAACAACCAATGGTCTGGTCTGTCCAGTCTATAAACAAGTACTAATGAGGAAATGAAAACTATACTAAACAAAAATAGAATGTCTATACAAAAATAGACAAATAGAATGTATTAGGGCTATACGGACTCGAACCGTAGACCTTCTCGGTAAAACAGATCAAACTGATTATTATCGAAATGATTCGAACTGTTTCAAAGACCCAACATGCATTTTGTTTGTTGCATTGGGCTCTTTCATCAACTGATGTAAAGATCAGTTAGTCCACCATATTTTTTCTTTACAGGAAGATAATGAGCTGGCTCCATGTGCTCTGATTCATTATTTGTATTCAGATCTAGTAGCAATACCAAAGTGTTTCAAAGAAGGGTTACCTTGACTTAGGTCTGCCTTCGGCTTAGATCAACCTAAGTTAAATGGAGTCTCTATCGTTCCGCTGCAAGAGTCGAATATGAGACTTCATACACCTTAAAGTTCATAGGATGAAAGGAGGTTTTTTTGAAGCCCTTATACTCATTATGCCTAGCATTGAATGGGCTGGGTATTTACCTTATCAACTATCAAATCAATGACGGGTTCTATTTGATTTGGCACCTAAATTCGCACCAAAATCGGACCGAACCAAATATTTGTCATGCTATTGTTCTCTCGAATCTATGGAGTAAGACATTGATTTTTCAATAAGATCAACTATGTTCATTGCATAATAAGCTCCCTTGAAAAGCATTGGCGCACGTGTAAACGAGGTGCTCTACCTAACTGAGCTATAGCCCTTGTCATAGATATCTTAACATATAGATAATTTCTTGTCAAGATGGATATTTCCTAATCTCACATGATAACTCTTTGATCCGTTTACTGTTAACAGATTGGTATTGCTTAGAAATTATATTCTATCTATAATCCCCGAGGTGATGGGTCTTCTTTTGCGGTGATAAATTACCTACTTAACTCAGTGGTTAGAGTATTGCTTTCATACGGCAGGAGTCATTGGTTCAAATCCAATAGTAGGTAGAACTTATTAGATACCATTGCATTGACTCCGGTATCTAATAAGTTTTTCTACCCATCCTCCTTTTTTCGTTGTATCAGATTAGACTTGATTGTCTTCAATTGGCAGAATCTAAATGTGGTGTATAATAAAGAACTTCTAAAAAACTTCTTTTGATTATTTTGATGTATTGACTAGTAGGAAATAACATTGACAGCCTCTACTCGTGTCCTAGCTCGTCTGAGAGCTAGATTCGCTTCAATCACTTGTCTCTTACCCTCAGCTCTACTCAAGTTAGCTTCAGCTATTTTAAGAGTTTGTTGAGCTTCTTGCGGATCAATGTCAGTACTCATCTCCGCATCATTTCCTAAAATGGTGATCTCATTATTCCCTATTCTAGCAAAACCACCCATCAGAGCCACCGTTAACCATTGGTCGTTGAGGCGTATTCTCAAAAGACCTATATCTACAGCCGTGGCAATAGGGGCGTGGTTCGGTAATACACCAATTTGGCCACTATTTGTAGATAAAATGATTTCTTTCACTTCTGAATCCCAAATAATTCGATTAGGAGTCAGTACACAAAGATTTAAGGTCATTTCTTCAAATTGCTCTCCACTTCTAAGTTCATAGCTTTCGCGGTAGCTTCATCGATGTTACCCACCAAATAAAAAGCCTGCTCGGGCAGACCATCTAATTCTCCGGAAAGGATCAGTTGAAACCCCCTAATTGTTTCTGCAAGACCAACATATTTTCCTGGAGAACCAGTAAATACTTCTGCCACGAAGAAGGGTTGTGATAAGAAACGCTCAATTTTTCGTGCTCTTGCTACAGTTAAACGATCCTCCTCGGATAATTCATCCAACCCAAGAATAGCTATAATGTCCTGAAGTTCTTTGTAACGTTGTGAAGTTTGCTTAACTCTTTGCGCAGTTTCATAATGTTCCTCGCCAACGATCCGAGGTTGTAACATAGTTGACGTTGAATCTAAAGGATCTACTGCTGGATAAATACCCTTGGCAGCTAATCCTCTTGATAGTACGGTAGTAGCATCTAAATGTGCAAATGTAGTGGCAGGAGCAGGGTCGGTCAAATCATCCGCAGGTACATAAACTGCTTGGATCGAAGTTATAGATCCCTCTTTGGTAGAAGTAATTCTTTCTTGCAAAGAACCCATTTCTGTACTAAGGGTAGGTTGATAACCCACTGCAGAAGGCATTCTCCCTAATAATGCGGATACTTCTGATCCTGCTTGGACAAAACGAAAGATATTGTCGATGAATAGAAGCACATCTTGTTCATTAACATCCCGGAAATATTCTGCCATAGTTAGGGCAGTCAAACCAACTCTCATACGAGCTCCCGGCGGTTCATTCATTTGACCATAGACTAAAGCTACTTTTGATTCTGCAAGATTTTTTTCATTAATTACTCCGGATTCTTTCATTTCCATGTAAAGATCATTTCCTTCACGAGTACGTTCTCCTACTCCGCCAAATACGGATACGCCTCCATGAGCTTTGGCAATGTTGTTGATCAATTCCATGATGAGTACTGTTTTACCTACTCCAGCTCCCCCAAATAGTCCGATTTTTCCTCCACGGCGATAAGGAGCTAAAAGATCTACCACCTTAATACCTGTTTCAAAGATTGATAATTTCGTATCTAACTGTATAAAGGCAGGCGCAGATCTATGAATAGGAGATGTTGTGCGAGTATCTACAGGACCTAAATTATCAACAGGCTCTCCAAGAACGTTGAAGATTCGCCCGAGAGTAGCTCCGCCGACTGGAACACTTAGAGGAGCTCCCGTGTTAATCACTTCCATTCCTCTCATCAGCCCATCTGTAGCACTCATAGCTACAGCTCTAACTCGATTATTTCCTAATAATTGTTGTACCTCACAAGTCACATTAATTTGCTGACCGACAGTATCTCGACCCTTAACTACCAAAGCGTTATAAATATTAGGCATTTTGCCCGGGGGAAAAACGACATCCAGTACTGGGCCAATAATTTGAGCGATACGCCCTAGTTTTTTTTCTTCAAGTGTGGAAACCGCAGGGCTAGAAGTAGTAGGATTGATTCTCATAATTATAATAAAGTGAAATATGTCGAAATCCTTTTTGGAATAATACCAAATCGAAAATAAATGTCCGATAGCAAGTTGATCAGTTAATTCAATAAGAGATAAATGGGAGATAGCACTCGATTTAGTTGGTACCGCCCAACCGAATCCGATTCAATCGTTTACTCATTCAATGAGTAAATTTTCAAGTTCAGCCAATCCTTTTTTTTTTCAAAAAAAAAATTGCAAGTAAATGAAATCGTGAATAAATGTGTTTCATTTCTCTATCATTATAGAAAAAAAGATCCATATTATATTACTTATGGAATTCGAACCCGAACTCGATTTATGATTCATTATTTCGATCTTATTGGCCTTTGTTCTTTATTT